CTGCAAGATAGAGAAGGGAAATAAAAGCTTTCTTTTTGGCCATTTGTGAAGTTTGAAATGAACTCGGATCATTCATCGACTCTATAGGATACTAATATTTCGATCAAGTATCAGTTCTATTCCATTCCAAGTCTTAAGCCTATAATCCTTTTTTTATTTGTGATTCAGTACAGTGGTTGGTCCTTGAATTTATAAAAAATAGAGAAAAACAATATACAATATAGAAATACAAAAATAGCCTAATAAAGAATCCGTAAATGAATAAAAAAATTCGAATATTCTATATAAAATTCTTTCAATATATATCAATTGGTCAAATTCGAAGCAATTGTCTGCTTTGGATGAATGCACGAAAGAGCCATTTCAAATTCAAATTAATGAATATTATTCGAATTTCGAGACGCAAGCATCCCCTTTATCAAGACATCAAAACATTAAAAAAAAAAAAAACTCGCCGGTGACCCATAGTACAGGAATAAGTAATAGAAATTCTTTATTCCGAAATATTTTGCTATATGAGATGAATCTAGTTTTTCACTTTCTTACTTCTTTGGTTACTGAATAGATTTCAGTGAATTTAAATACGCATAAAAAAAAAGAATTTATGAACAAAAACTATTTCGTTTTATGGTTGTTACGTGTACTTTTGTTCTAATCAGAGAAAATTCAGTTAAGTTCTGCTAGAGAAAAAAGAAAAGGAGAATTCTTGAGTTATGGTTTTTTCTTTTAAAAACGCTTTCACTTTTTTTTTTTTTTTCAAAATACTTCAATTGGTACACACAAAAAATAAGCCAATGCAGCGGCTTTCTGTTCAATTTCTCGTAGAGTCCAATTCTTATCAATACGAGTCAAGGGAATGGACCCCCGTCCTCTGATTTCGATATAAAGTATGGGACGAGAAAAAATACCCTCTTTAACTTCTATTCTGATGGATTGAATGTCTTTCACAAGTAATTCCAGGAAGATCCGACGATTCTTTCCAGGAAATCCCCAACGAAAAATACACACTATTCCTTCTTTTCTATCGAATCGATCATAACCGCTACCCACATTCCACATAATTGTGCACCACAAATATGAACTAATAAAAAGACCCGCAATTCCATAGAAAGACATCACGATTCCTTGTGGAAAAAAAATGATTTGCTGAGAGGGGAATAACGGTATAAAATTCATACCAAGATAACTATAAGTTCCAACCAATAAAAACCCTACTGCACCTAAAAAAAGGATAAGGGCCCAGCAGAAATTACTCGGTTTTCGAGACCCCGCTATAAGTTCTATCCATATGTGGTCTGATCGACAACTCATACTATAGTAGATCTAGTTCCATTGTATTGTAATTGGGGGTTAAATAACCCCAAAATTTGACTTGAATTTGTTTGTTTCCCAAGTAACCCTCATCAACTAGCACTAATATGATGGGAAGCTTTAGGAGTAATTCATCAATTGTTTACAGTTGGAGTAATTCATCAATTGTTTCCAGTTAAACAAAAAAATAATATCCTTTTTTCTATATATGATTTCTTAGAGATATCCACAGACATATAAATAGATTTACTTTCCGCTTCATAAATTTTCCCTATACCCATTTCTTTTTTCAAATCGATTTGAAAAAAGCTATGAGTCGTTTACTTATATATGATGTTTATGCATACCAACTTCTGCTCGGAGGAACCTACCCTTTATAATACTAAAAATCCTATAGTCTACTAAATCGATATTTATGTTATGATCCAAGTAAACCTAAGTCTTTAAAAAAATAGATAAGATTAACCCCCATATTACCTAAAAAATCTTGTTTTTTTGAACATGAAAAGATAAAGAAACCATAGCAATTGCCGGAAATACTAAGCCTACTAAAGGCACAAAAATAGCGGGTAAGTTGCTGATAGTTATCATAGAATGGGTACCTCGATTTAATATTTATAACTGTTATTTATTGTTATATTAACATTTATAACCTGTTATTGTTATAAAGATATCTTATACTTCATATATAATTATATATAATTATACTTAAGTGAGTATTCAATATATACAAAAGGAGATATAAAATAAAAGAGTCTAGTATGTATATATATTAAGATATAATAAGGAAGAAATCGAATAGGTAGCAGAAATACTAATATATAAAGAGATACTAATATCTAATCTATTCTAGTAAGTATATAATAAATCCAATGGAAATAAAAAGTGTAAATAAGAGGGCTTATACATATTTCTATATGAAATAGATGTATGATAATCCACTTTTTTTTATTCTTAATTTTGAGTCTATTGATTCTAACTTTTTTCTAGTCTATTAGAATATTAATTTAATATCGATAAAATTGAATATCCCCCTAATTCTTTGTACAATTCAATCTTATGTTATCCAAGAAAAAACCACTCTTTAGACTTTTACTTGTCTTTCTAGAAACTAAATTAGACTAAATAACTACTTGGTTGCCCCGAAACCAATAATAAAATGTAGAATAAATGGAATCAGTTAATTAATTCTTAAATTAAGAAATTAAGGCTTATATGTTTCTACTTGAATTGAATTTTCATGCAAAGGAAAGAAAGTGTGTAGCTCAAATAATTCACTCAAAACTCCTTTTAATGGATTACGTGGTACGATTGGATCAAATAAGCCGTTATGAAATAAATATTCAGCTACTTGTGAACCTTCAGGTACTGTCTTATTCAATGTTTGTTCAATTACTCTTTTACCAGCAAATGCAATGTAGGCATCGGGTTCGGCAATAATGATATCTCCCAACATCCCAAAACTAGCTATCACCCCACCCGTAGTTGGAGATGTAAGGATTGCTACATAGAATAACTTTTTATTTGATTGATAATCATATAAAACAGAAGATATTTTACCCATTTGCATCAAGCTCAAACTTCCTTCTTGCATGCGTGCTCCTCCGGAAGCACACACTAGAATAAGAGGGAACATTTGATTGTTAGCATGCTCGATCAAACGTGTGATTTTCTCACCCACTACAGATCCCATACTACCCCCCATAAACTGAAAATCCATAACACCAATTGCTACAGGAATACCATTTAGTTTACCTGTACCTGTTTGAACAGCCTCAGTTAATCCTGTATTTATTTGATAAGAATCAATACGATCGTTATAAGGTCCTTCCTCCGAATGAAATTTAATAGGATCCAGAGAGACCATGTCTTCATCCATAGGATCCCAAGTACCCGGATCAATCAAAAGTTCAATTCTATCCGAACTACTCATTTTTAAATGACATCCACAATGTTCACAAATATTCATTTTTGATTTCAAAAATGGCTTAAAATTTAAGCCATAACAACTTTCACATTGAACCCACAAATGCCTGTATTTTTGAGGTCTATCTAAATCATTAGACCTTTTTGTTATCGTTAAATCACTAACGTCCGTACTAGTTGTTGTACTGAAACTCTTGCTTTCATTACTATTTTCGACCCAAATAGAACTATAAAAGTAACTGTCATTGTAACTTTTACTACTAGTTAAAATGGAGCTGTCAATACAGATTTGATAACGAAGATAACTGTCAATGCAACTATTAACATGATTTTTCCAACTATATTTAGTATCATACCCGTAACGATTATAGCGGGGATTGTCATTCTTCGATACATTATTCAGATAACTATAATTTTGATAACTATAAAAATTATTCTCCGGTTCACTTAGAAAAGAATTAGTATTGTCAATCTTAAAAATTTCCTTTTTAATATCAAAGTCGACTAAATGATCAACATTACTGTAACTAGAATTGTTACTCTCACCCATATTAAGTCTGTCTTTAGCCATTCTACTCGGATCTTCCTTTAAACTGGTATTTTCAATAGGATCACTAAGACTTTTTATTGATTTATTTAGTCCACACCTGTATTCTAATACCCCACTAGCGAACATTGAACTGAACCGCAATTTTTCCATAGACCTTTCTTCCCCCTTATTTCTATGAAAATAGAATATATGAATAGTCATTTGATGAAAATCATTTGAATATGTCGATTCGAATCAGAATAAACACAGAAAGCCAATCTCTTTGATTATTAATTAATCAAATACCAAGTTGATATTAAAAAATTCTCATTTGTGAGAACTCGAAATATCGCTTCTCTATATTTGCTAAAATTTGATGAAAGTCTTTTTTTTTTTCAATTAGAAAAAAATGAATTATAGCTCCCCCATTTTTTGTCAAATTCGTATTGAAAAAAGAAATAAAAAAATCTTTCTCTCCTATGAATTTTAATAATTTTTTTTTCGTAAAATCTCGCCTACTAAGCAGTTTCTATTTCAACATAGAATGAAAAGGACAATATACAGGATAGGTAGAAGAAGTTGTGATATTCCACTCGATCCACGATCCGAAACTGTCGGATATAGATAGAAATAATAACTATAGAGAAAGAATAGAAATAACTAAAAAAGAAATAAAGAATACACGAATCCTAAGAATCTATAGTATTAATTGTGAACCCAACCCACCAATAGAAAGTTTTAAGTTTTGTCGTATTCTTTTTTGTATATAATATAAAATCTTGTAATCTTGTATATTAAGTATGTATTTATCAAAAATCTATATATCTATACAAAAGTTTACTGGTATTCGGCTCAATCCTTTTAGTAAAAGATTGAGCCGAGTTTAATTTCAATTTAAAATTCAATTAATAAGGAGAAGAAGAAGAATTGGCAATTGATGGATTACAAAGTATCCATTGCTGGGAATTCAAATTTGATCTCCTTCCATACTTCACAAGCGGCTGCTAGTTCAGGACTCCATTTACTAGCCTCACGAATAATTTCATTACCCTCACGAGCAAGATCACGTCCCTCATTACGAGCTTGTACACATGCTTCTAGAGCTACTCGATTAGCTACCGCACCTGGTGCATTTCCCCAAGGATGCCCTAAAGTTCCTCCACCGAATTGTAGTACGGAATCATCTCCAAAGATCTCGGTCAAAGCAGGCATATGCCAAACATGAATACCCCCT